AGAAATGGAGAGCAATTTGCAGAAATGACTTTAAATCTTTGTGTACTGACCCCTAATCGAATTGTTTGGGATTCAGAAGTGAAAGAAATCATTTTATCTACAAATAGTGGTCAAATTGGCGTATTACCAAATCATGCTCCTGTTGCTACAGCTGTAGATATAGGGATTTTAAGAATACGCCTTAAGGACCAATGGTTAACGATGGCTCTAATGGGCGGTTTTGCTAGAATAGGCAATAATGAAATCACTGTTTTAGTAAATGATGCGGAAAAAGGTAGTGATATTGATCCACAAGAAGCTCAGCAAACTCTTGAAATAGCGGAAGCTAATTTGAGAAAAGCTGAAGGAAAGAGACAAATAATTGAGGCAAATCTAGCTCTCCGGCGAGCTAGGACCAGAGTAGAGGCTGTCAATGTTATTTCATAACTAGTTGGTGCGTTCAAATAATCAAAAGAAGTTCTGTTTCTAAATCCTATTTTGATTGGATTCTGTCGAGTGAATCCAATCAAGCAGAATCCCATTTTGATACAACGCAATTCAAAAATGAAATTGAACTCGATTCAATAAAAAAAAAAATCTCTAAAATCGGAGTCAATGGTATCTAATAAGTTCTACCTACTATTGGATTTGAACCAATGACTCCCGCCGTATGAAAGCAATACTCTAACCACTGAGTTAAGTAGGTCATTTATCATCCCAAAGAGAACCAAACGGAACCCATCCCATCGATGGATTATAAATATCATATTGCTTATAAGCAATAATAATCTAAGCAATACCACTCAACCACTCACAAATTTAGGATGTTGGATCATAGAATATTCATCTTGACAACAAATTATATACATGATAAAATATGCATCACAAGCACTAAGGGCTATAGCTCAGTTGGTAGAGCACCTCGTTTACACGCGCGCCAATGTTTTTCAGGGGAGTCCATCATACAATCCAAAAAAGAGATCTTATTGAGAAATCGATGTCTTACTCCATAACTTTACGAGAACAATAGCCTGACAAAGGGTTCGGTTCGATTTGAGTGCCCGTTTAGGTACCAAACAGACCCCATGATTGATTTGAGATATTGATAAGGTGAATACCAGTACATTCAATGCTAGGCATAATGAGTACAAGGCCCTCAAAAAATCTCTTTTCGTCCTATGAACTTGAAGGTGTATGAAGTTTCATATTGGATTTTTTAAGCCGAAGAATAGAGACTTGATTTAACTTAAAACGATCTAGGCCAGAGGCAGACCTACGTCAAGATAACCCCACCCTTGAAACACTTTGGTAGTGCTTCTGAATCAGAATCCCAAATAATGAATCAGAGCACGTGGAGCCATCCCCTTATCTTATTTTTCTGTCAAGAAAAAATATGGCGGATTGGCTGATATTTCTATCAGTTAATGAAAGAGCCCAATGCAAAAAAAATGCATGTTGGGTCTTTGAAACAGTTCAGATCATTTTGATAATAATCAGTTTGATCTGTTTTACCGAGAAGGTCTACGGTTCGAGTCCGTATAGCCCTAGAGCCCTATAAAATGAATAAAATCCAAATTTGAAATAAAAAATTGTATAATTTTCATTTCTTCATTCTTGTTTGTTGCTTGTAACTGACCGGTTGGTTCATCCAAACCCAATTTGTCCTAGAAACTCACTCACAGGAATCGTTTAAAGCCGAACAGAAAACTGAAAGAAAAACGTATTTCAAGAGATCGAATCGATCCTTTTCCAATCGTGCCAATCGTGGATAAACAAACCAACCCTTCGTCATTAATCTTCGGAGGGAAATTCTATATGAATTTTCCTGTCCATAATCAAGGGGTTAAGCTAGCCAGACTCCCCTTTTTGGTATATCTAAAAACTAGACCTAGCGAAGCACACCAAAACAAAAAGGGGATGGTCTTCTTTTTCTCTATTCAATCAAGAGAAAACCCCACCCTTATTTTCATAAACGGAATATACCAACAATCAAATTAAGATATTCGAAATCCTGAGATGGAAATACCTACCCATTTTCTTCCATTTGAATACTCGTTCTATTCTAAATCACTAAGAAAAAAAACGACAAAAAGACCTCCCGATTCTATTCCTAAAAAAGAAAAATCTATAAATCGAATTTTTAGAAAAAAAAATTTCAAATAATCAAAAGAAGAATTCGATTTTATTTGGAAGTCGCTTTCTTTAGCAAGAATCCTAGGCGAAAACAAGAAAATTTGTCTAAGCGTAACATATAGAGTTATACTAACTAAAGCAATTAAAGAAAATGGAAATCAAAAATGAAATAGGCTGGAAATAGGATCCCTGTCAAGTCAGTCGATAAATCTTGAAATGAGATATGCCCCGCAATAATCAAAGGAGACTAGAAGATTTGGTCAAAACAAGAATTCATTTTATTTGGACCAACCAGTTATGGATGACTTTCAAAATTCAATTCGAATCAACCAATCCGGCATAATTTCCACGTTCATAGGAGTGCGTCTATGTTTTTGCTTTACGAATA